TTGCTATGCTTAGTGTGTGACTCGTTGGTTTTTTTTAGAGGATAGGATTCAAAAAGAAAATGGACCGACCCCTACTATGAACTAATAACCAACTCATTGCTTCGCATTATCTGGATACAAAAAACCAGTCAAGATATGATATATTGGTCATATCATTGTAGCAGCTGAATTTTATTTGCATAAACAAAAGAAAAACCAATCTGATTTTGATACAAAAGTATGCAGATAAATGGAAGGGTGAGAGAAAGAAAGAAAAAGAATGTCAATGATATATCACCCATTCCAATATATGTAAGGTTTATGAGTCATCTCAGAAAAGGCAGTGTTAGAACGCATCAATACTGATTCACCCATAACTAGATAAATCTGTTCATAAAAAAAATAAAGAGCCTCGAGCCAATAAAGACTGAGAAGATTGACTCAAGAACAAATTTCATGAGAGCTCCATTGTAGAATTCAAACCTAACCATTAATTGAGAAGCGATGGGAACGACGGAACCAATGAATACATAGGATTCTATTGAAAAACGAATCCTAATAATTCATTGGGTGGGATGGCGGAACGAACCGAGGCCAATTCATTTTTCCGAGAAATTATGAGCTAACCCTACAACGGAAATAGATATTGAAAGAGTAAATATTCGCCCGCGAAGGCTTTTTTTAGATTAGTCAATCTTGTTTGATCCAATATGATAAAAGACAAAACAAAAAAACGATTCGTTATAAAAAAAAGACATTATGTATATTATTGAAAAAGAAAAAAAAAAAGAAATATTGTTTGTCCAAAAAAAAGTATATTTTCATTCAAATTGAATCCTTTAATTCGCGAGGAGCCGGATGAGAAGAAACTCTCATGTCCGGTTTTGTAGTAGAGATGGAATTGAAAAAGAAGCATCAACTATAACCCCAAAAGAACCAGATTTCGTAAACAACATAGAGGAAGAATGAAAGGGATATCTTATCGAGGCAATCGTATTTCTTTCGGTAAATATGCTCTTCAGGCACTTGAACCGGCTTGGATCACATCTAGACAAATAGAAGCAGGGCGACGAGCAATGACACGAAATGTGCGGCGTGGTGGAAAAATATGGGTACGTATATTTCCAGACAAACCAGTTACAGTAAGACCTACAGAAACACGTATGGGTTCGGGTAAAGGATCCCCCGAATATTGGGTAGCTGTCGTTAAACCAGGTAGAATACTTTATGAAATGGGTGGAGTAGCAGAAAATATAGCCAGAAAGGCTATTTCAATAGCGGCCTCAAAAATGCCTATACGAACTCAATTCATTATTTCGGGATAAATAGGAACGTGGAGCCAAAGAAAAAAGTCTTGGGGAAAAAATTGCAGGTTTCTTTTTTTTGGACAAACAATATTTCTTTTTTTTCCTTCACTCTTTGCATTGAAAGAACAGATTACAAAATGATATGATTCAACCTCAAACCCATTTGAATGTAGCGGATAACAGCGGGGCTCGAGAATTAATGTGTATTCGAATCATCGGAGCTAGTAATCGCCGATATGCTCATATCGGTGACATTATTGTTGCTGTGATCAAGGAAGCATTACCAAACACACCTCTAGAAAGATCAGAAGTGATCAGAGCTGTAATTGTACGCACTTGTAAAGAACTTAAACGTGACAACGGTATGATAATACGATATGATGACAATGCTGCAGTTGTTATTGATCAAGAAGGAAATCCAAAAGGAACTCGAGTTTTTGGTGCGATTGCCCGAGAGTTGAGACAGTTAAGTTTCACTAAAATAGTTTCATTAGCTCCTGAGGTATTATAAGATGATAGTTCTATTATACATAGTATTTGTATGAAATTAGATTGTATCTCACGCATATACCTTATATTTAACATAATTAAAGAATTTTTAAATACTATGTTAACTAAATAGAAATATTAAATATTTTTTCAAAATGGAAATAAAAACATGTTGATTATATCAAAAATGGGAGGAAAGAGTAATTAAAGTTTATCATGGGTAGGGACACTATTGCTGACATAATAACTTCTATACGAAATGCCGACATGAATAGAAAAGGGACGGTTCGAATAGCATCTACTAAGATCACCGAAAACATTGTTAAAATACTTTTACGAGAAGGTTTTATCGAAAACGTGAGAAAACATCAGGAAAACAACAAATATTTTTTTGTTTTAACCCTACGGCATAGAAGGAATAGGAAAGGACCATCTAGAACTATTTTAAATTTAAAACGGATTAGTAGACCTGGCCTACGAATCTATTCTAACTATCAACGAATTCCTAGAATTCTAGGCGGGATGGGGATTGTAATTCTTTCTACTTCTCGAGGTATAATGACAGACCGAGAGGCTCGACTACAAGGAATCGGCGGAGAAATTTTGTGTTATATATGGTAATCTTTATGATATCCGAATTGTCTTCGGAATTTATTATTTGTCAACGAAAAGGGGCCGAGTAGTTGATATCACTCTTCCTACATTAGTTGGTACTTCTAGGGGTT